ATTCTTGTAGTTAAATTTTTAACGATGGTTTTTCAGGCCATAGATCTCGGAGAGAGGCCGAGCAGGAATTTATGATAGAATTTGTTTTATTTTTAGGGGTGTGTTTCGCTTTGGGTGGTCTAGCAGTTGCGTCTAATCCATCCCCTTATTATGGGGTTTTAGGATTGGTAGTAGCGGCTGTTGCAGGATGTGGTTGGTTGGTGAGTTTGGGGGTTTCTTTTGTGTCTTTGGTGCTTGTGATGGTTTATTTGGGTGGGATGTTGGTGGTGTTTGTTTATTCGGTCTCATTGGCGGCGGATCCGTACCCTGAGTCTTGGGTAAGTTGAGGGGTTGTTGGTTACGGTGTGGGAATGGGGTTGGTTGTGTTGGTGGGTATTGCTGTGGGGGGTGTGTTAGATTTGTTAGTGGGGGAGGGTACGGTTAATAATGGGGGGTTGTTATCGGTTCGGTCTGATTTTAGTGGGGTGGCAGTTCTTTATTCGGAGGGGGTGGGGTTGCTTTTAATTGGTGGGTGAGGGTTGTTGCTGACTTTGTTTGTGGTGCTGGAGCTTGTGCGAGGGTTGTCTCGGGGGGCGATTCGGGCTGTTTAAGGGGAGGTCAGGGAGTAGTTTAGGTTAAAATGCCAGCTTTGGGAGTTGGTGATGAAGGTTTGAGTCCTTTCTTCCTGATGGTGTGGTGGGTTTTAGGTAAACTCTAAGAAGGGGTTTATTCTTCAATCTTTGGCTTACAAGACCAATGTTTTTATAAACTATTAGAGTTGATTAAAGTTTCAGTATTTTATTTTCTAGTGCGGCTGCGAGGGGGAAGAGGACTAGAATGATTGTGAAGTAGGTGAGTGAGGCTAGTTGGCCAATAATGATGAACGGGTGTTCTACTGGTTGGCTTCCTACTCATGTCAGGATTAGGACGTTTGCAACTAGGGCTCAGAATAGGATTTGGGAGATGGGACGGAAGGTTATTGATCGTAGTTTTGATGTGTGAAGTAGGGGTATTAGGAATAGTACAAGGATTGAGGCGGCTAGGGCTAGTACACCTCCTAGTTTGTTTGGGATAGATCGTAGGATGGCGTAGGCGAATAGGAAGTATCATTCGGGTTTAATGTGTGGGGGTGTGACTAGGGGGTTGGCTGGTGTAAAGTTTTCCGGGTCTCCTAATATGTTGGGGGAGAATAGGGCTAGGGAGACGAGTAGGGCGATTATTAGTGCGAAGCCCAGGATGTCTTTTACAGTGTAGTATGGGTGGAATGGGATTTTGTCGCAGTCTGAGGGTACTCCTGTTGGGTTGTTTGATCCCGTTTCATGTAGGAAGGTGAGATGGACTAGTGTAAGGCCTACGATGACGAATGGGAGTAGGAAGTGGAGTGCGAAGAATCGGGTCAGAGTAGGGTTGTCGACGGAGAATCCTCCTCAGGCTCATTCTACTAGTGTTTGTCCGATGTATGGGATTGCTGAGAATAGGTTTGTGATGACTGTAGCGCCTCAGAATGACATTTGTCCTCATGGCAGGACGTATCCTACAAAGGCTGTTGCTATGAGGGTTAGAAGGAGAATGACTCCGATGTTTCAGGTTTCTTTGTTTAGGTATGAGCCGTAGTAGATTCCTCGGCCGATGTGAAGGTAGATGCAGATGAAGAAGAAGGAGGCGCCGTTTGCATGGAGGTTACGGATTAGTCAGCCAAATTGGACGTCACGGCATATGTGGGCTACGGAGGAGAAAGCTAGGTTGGTATCTGCTGTGTAGTGTATGGCTAGCAGTAGACCGGTAACGATTTGAGTGATTAAGCAAATACCCAGAAGAGACCCGAAGTTTCATCATGTTGAGATGTTTGATGGTGTGGGCAGGTCAATTAGGGCGTCATTGATGATTTTTAGGATTTGGTGGTTTTTACGAAGATTGAGGGCCATTAGTTTATTCTGTGTATAGATATAAGGATGATGATGATGGATAGAGCGAATGCTCCTAGGTAGGCCTTGATTAGGCCGGAGTGAAGGGAGGTGGCGGTTTTGGTTGCTATTAGTTGTAGATGGGCTAGTCCTTCTGGGCCAATGGTTTTGAATCAGGATAGGTCGATTAGGTGTGAGGCAATGTTTTGTCCTCCACTGAGGAAGTTAGATATGCTTAGGCGATGGGTTAGGTGGTTGAAGTATCCTAGGGAGGTGGAGAAGTTTGATAGTGTAGTTTGTTTTGTGAGGATTAGGGTTTGGGATATTTTTGAGATTTCTAGGGCTAGGGCAATTCCTAAGGCGGTTACTATTAGAGCTGTTATTTTGATGGAGAGGGGTATGGTTATTGTTGGGGTTTTTGTTGGGATGATGAAGGAGGTGATGAGGAATCCTGCTAGGATGCTTCCTAGTGCGAGTCGGGTGATGGGTGAGGTTACTGCGGGGTTATTTTCATTTATTGGGGTTATAGGGGGAATTCGAACGAAGCCGGTTTGTACTAGTACGGTTATGCGGATTGTATACACTGCAGTGAATGATGTGGCTAGTAGTGTTAGTAGGAGGGCTCAGGTGTTTAGGTAGGATGTGTTTAGGCTTTCGATAATTTGGTCTTTTGAGTAGAAACCTGCTAGGAATGGCGTTCCTATTAGGGCTAGGTTACCGATAGTGAGGCATGAGGTGGTTGTGGGTATTATTTTTTGGAGACCTCCTATTTTTCGGATGTCTTGTTCACCGTTTAGGTTGTGGATGATGGATCCTGAGCATAGGAAGAGTATGGCTTTGAAGAATGCGTGGGTTGAAATGTGTAGGAAGGCTAGTTCGGGGAGGTTTAGTCCGATTGTAACTATTATTAGTCCTAGCTGGCTTGAGGTGGAGAAGGCAATGATTTTTTTAATGTCGTTTTGGGTGAGGGCACATGTGGCTGCGAATAGGGTGGAGATAGCTCCCAGACATAGGCAGAGGGTTAGGGCGGTTTGGTTGTTGCTGAATAGGGGGTGGGTTCGGATGAGTAGGAAGATTCCGGCTACTACTATTGTGCTGGAGTGGAGTAGGGCTGATACGGGGGTGGGGCCTTCTATGGCAGCTGGGAGTCATGGGTGTAGGCCGAATTGGGCTGATTTGCCTGTTGCAGCTAAGATGAGGCCTAGCAGGGGTAGTGTTGGGGTTTGGGATGGGGAAGAAAGTTGGTGGATTTCTCAGGTGTTTATGGCAGAGGCTAGTCATGCTATGCAGAGGATAAGTCCTACGTCTCCTACTCGGTTGTATAGTACAGCTTGGAGGGCGGCGGTGTTGGCTTCTGCTCGGCCGTGTCATCAGCTGATTAGGAGGAAGGATATAATTCCTACCCCCTCTCAGCCGATGAATAGGACGAACAAGTTGTTAGCGATGATTAGGATAAGTATTGCTATAAGGAAGAATAGCAGATAGGTGAAGAATTTTGTGATGTAGGGGTCTGAGGCTATGTATCATGTTGCGAATTGTAGGATGGACCATGATACGAATAATGCGATTGGGAAGAAGGTTAGTGAGTAGAAGTCTATTTTCAGGCTAATGGGGATTTTAAAGTTCATGATAAATTTTCATTCTCATAGGGAGGTTAGGCTTTCTGTCCCGGAGTAGATGTGGATTGTTATAGGGACAAGGCTGATTAGGAAGGATGTTTTGACTGTGTTTGTGATTGAATTTGGGGTGTTTTTGAAGTTGGGGAATAGGAGAGGGAGTAGGATGGGGGTAAATAGAGTTGTTAGGGTCAGGAGTATGAAGGTGTTTAGGATTAGTGCTTGATCCATTACTTTCACTTGGATTTGCACCAAGATGAGTGGTTCCTAAGACCATTGGATTACTGTTATCCTTTGAAAGTAAGGGGACTGAGGTTTTATGCTCAGATTCAAGAGTTAGCAGTTCCTGTTGGTTTGACCTCCCCTCGGCAGGTAAGAAGAGTTTAACTTCTATTTTTAGGATCACAGCCTAATGTTTTGGTTGAAACTATACTTGCATATAGGGACTCCGGAGATTAGTTCGGGTTTGAGGATTAGGAGTAGCATGGGGATTATGTGGAGAGCTATGAGGAGGTGTTCTCGGGTGGAGGAGTTTTGGATCGAGGTGATGTGGGATGGGAGTGGGCCTCGTTGTGTTATTGTGAGCATGTATAGGGTGTATGAGGCGGTGAGTAGGATTGCTGCTCCTGTTAGGATGATTGTGAAGGCTGATCAGTTGAATAGTGCAACTACAATGGTTAGTTCTGCTATTAGGTTTGTTGTTGGAGGGAGAGCTATGTTTGTGAGGTTGGCTAGGAGTCATCAGGTGGCTATTAGTGGTAGGAGAGGTTGGAGTCCTCGTGTGAGTAGGAGGATTCGGCTGTGGGTTCGTTCATAGTTGGTGTTGGCTAGGCAGAATAGTATTGAGGAAGTTAGGCCGTGTGAAATTATTAGGATTATTGCTCCCGAGAATGCTCATTGGGTTTGGATCATGGTTGCAGCTACGACTAGTCCTATGTGGCTGACAGATGAGTAGGCGATTAGTGATTTTAGGTCAATTTGTCGTAGGCAGATGGCACTGGTTATTAGCGCCCCTCAGAGAGCTAGGGTGATGAATGGATAGTGCAGGTTGTTTGATGTTGGGTTTACTAGGATTGTGATTCGTATGATGCCGTAGCCTCCTAGTTTTAGAAGTAGGGCAGCTAGTAGCATGGAGCCGGCGATTGGTGCTTCTACGTGGGCTTTGGGTAATCATAAGTGTAGGCCATATAGGGGGGCTTTAACTATGAAGGCTAGTAGAAGCGCTAGGCTTGCAATGAGTCCAGATCAGGAAGTGTTTAGTGTGGGGTGTGATAGTTTTAGTATGGGTAGGTATAGTGTGCCGATTAGGTTTTGTAGGTGTAGGATGGCAATTAGTAGGGGGAGTGAGCTGGCCAGGGTGTAGAATAGGAGGTAAATGCCAGCGTTTAGTCGTTCTGGTTGGTTTCCTCATCGTGTAATGAGGATGAGGGTGGGAATGAGGGTTGCTTCGAATGAGATGTAGAAGAGTATTAGTTCGGAGGCTGAGAAGGCTAGGAGGATGAATAGTTGAGCCAGGACTACTGTTGTGGCGAAGATTCGTTTACGAATGGCGGGTTCTTGCTCTAGGTGGTTTTGGCTTGCTATAATTATGAGGGGGAGGAGCCAGCATGATAGAACTAGAAGGGGGGAAGAGATTTGGTCGATTGATGATCAGGGGGTCAGGCCTTTGCTTGGGTAGTATGTGGGGGTTAGTCATTGTAGGCTGACGGTTGCAATGAGTAGGCTGTGTAGGGTGATGTTAGTTCATAGATGTTTAAGCGGAGACGTAAGGGTTAGGGGTAAGAGTGTTGCAGTTGGAATGATGATTTTTAGCATTGTAGGAGGTTGAAGTTGTGGAGATGGTCGGAGCCGTGGGTCCGGGTGGAGGCTACTAGTAGGGCTAAGCCTGTGCCTGCTTCGCAGGCGGAGAATGTTAGTATGATAATTGGTAGGATGGTGGAGGATGGTGATTGTATTTGGATGGGTCATATGGCGAGGGCTACGTATATGGATAGTATTATACTCTCTAAACATAGTAGGGCGGAGATTAAATGGGTTCGGTGGAAGGCTAGGCCTAGGCTACTTAGGGTGAAGGCTGAGTAAAAGCTAAGGTGCAGGTAGGACATGAAGAAAGTTATAGGGTGTGAGCTATAATTTGTTGAGTCGAAATCAACCGTCTTGATTAGACTAACTTTCTGTTATTCTGCCCATTCTAGTCCTCCTTGGATTCACTCGTAGATTAGACCTAATGTTAGGATAAGAAGCAGGAAGGAAGTTCAGATCAGGGTAGTGGTAGGGGATTCTAGTTGGACAGCCCATGGTAGTGGGAGTAGTAGGGCGATTTCTAGGTCGAACAGGAGGAATAAGATGGCTACTAGGAAGAATCGGATTGAAAATGGAAGTCGAGCGGATCCTAGGGGATCGAATCCGCATTCATATGGGGATAGTTTTTCTGAGTCTGGGTTTATTTGGGCGAGTCAAAAGTTTAGGATAGTTAATAGGATGCTTAGGGTGAGTGATAGGGTTAATATGAACAGGATTATGTTTATTACTCTTCTCTGGATTTAAACCAGATTCTAAGGATTGGAAGTCGATTGTAATGGATATACTAGAAGAGTATGAACCTCATCAATAGATAGAGATGTAAAGGAATAGTCATACGACGTCTACGAAGTGTCAGTATCAGGCGGCTGCTTCGAATCCGAAGTGGTGGCCTGATGTGAAGTGGTATTTTATTAGACGTAGTAGGCATACTAGGAGGAATGTTGAGCCGATGATTACGTGTAGGCCGTGGAATCCAGTGGCGACGAAGAAGGTAGAGCCGTAGATTCCGTCTGCGATGGAGAATGGTGCTTCGTAGTATTCTATGGCCTGTAGTGCAGTGAAGTAGAATCCTAGGAGAACTGTTAGGGTGAGGGCTTGTATTGCTTGTTTTCGGTTGGCTTCTGTGATGCTGTGGTGGGCTCATGTTACGGTGACTCCGGAGGCTAAGAGGATGGCGGTGTTTAGTAGTGGGACTTCTATGGGGTTTAGGGGTTTGATTCCTACGGGTGGTCATTGTCCTCCTAGTTCTGGGGTGGGGGCTAGGCTTGAGTGGAAGAAGGCTCAGAAGAAGCCGAGAAAGAAGAATGCTTCGGATGTGATGAACAGGGCCATTCCGTATCGTAGTCCTTTTTGTACGGTGGGAGTGTGGTGGCCTTGGAATGTGCTTTCTCGGATAATGTCTCGTCATCATTGGAATATGACTAGGATGGTGGAGAGTAAGCCCAGGATAAGCAGTTTGGGGGAGTTGTAGTGGAATCATATTGTTAGTCCTGAGGTGGTTAGGAGGGCGGCGGCAGCGCCTAGGATAGGTCATGGGCTTGGGTCTACTATGTGGTAAGAATGTGCTTGGTGTGCCATTGAGGTTGTTAGATGTTTTCTTGTAGATAAAGGCTTAATAGAAGTACGAATACGTAGGCTTGGATTATTGCTACTGCTACTTCTAGGACGGTTAGCAGGAGGAGAACCAGGAAGGTTAGTAGTGAAACTGCTGGCATTGTGGAGAACAGGGCTATCGTGGCTGTGGAGATGAGTTGAATGAGTAGGTGTCCTGCTGTGAGGTTGGCTGTTAGGCGTACTCCTAGGGCTAGTGGGCGGATGAGTAGGCTTGTTGTTTCAATTAGGATTAGGGCGGGAATTAATGGGGTTGGAGTACCTTCTGGAAGTAGATGTCCTAGTGAGGCAGAGGGTTGGTTTCGTAATCCTGTTAGTAGTGTAGCAAGTCATAGGGGGAAAGCCAGGGCTAGGTTTATAGATAGTTGGGTGGTTGGGGTGAATGTATATGGTAGTAGGCCTAGGAGATTGATGAGTAAGAGGAAGATTATTAGGGATGTGAGGATTAGAGCTCATTTGTGTCCTTTTTTGTCTAGGGGTATCATCAGTTGTTTTGTGATTAGGTTGACGAATCATAGTTGGAGGGTTGAGAGCCGGTTGGTGATTCACCGGTTGTCTAGAGAGGGGATTAGGAGGGCTGGGAATGTTATTGAGATGAGGATGAGTGGGATGCCAAGGAAGGAGGGACTTGAGAATTGGTCAAAGAAGCTTAGGTTCATGGTCAGGTTCAGGGGGTGGTGTTTGGGGCAGTAGGGGGTTTGCTGGATGGAGGGTTTATTGTTACGAATGATAGGAGTTTAGGTTGAATGATAAGGGAAAAAGTGAGTCATGAAATGATCATGATAAAAAATCAGGGTGCGGGATTTAGTTGAGGCATGTCATTAAGGAGGGGTGTAGCCCTCTTTCTTTAGCTTAAAAGGCTAACGCTGGTTCATAGCTTCTTAATGATTAGGAGGATATTAGAGAGGATCAGCTTTCGAAATTAGCGAGGGGGGTGGATTCTACCACGATTGGTATGAAGCTGTGGTTAGCCCCACAAATTTCTGAGCATTGTCCGTAGAAGACTCCGGGTCGTGAGGCAAGGAATGAGGTTTGGTTGAGGCGACCTGGGATTGCGTCAGTTTTTACGCCTAGGCTTGGGACGGCTCATGAGTGCAGTACGTCGTCGGCAGTGACGATTACTCGAATTGTGGAGCTTATAGGAACTACAACGCGGTGGTCGACTTCTAGTAATCGGAAATGTCCTAGGGGTAGGTCTGATGTTGGGATTATGTAGGAGTCGAATGTGAGGTCTTTAAGGTCGGTGTATTCGTATGTTCAGTATCATTGGTGGCCGATGGCTTTTAGGGTTAGGTCGGGTTCATTGATTTCGTCTATTATGTATAGGATTCGTAGGGATGGAAGGGCAAGTGTGACTAGGACTATGGCTGGTAGGATTGTCCATACGAGTTCAATTTCTTGTGCATTTACTGTGCTTGATGATAGTTTTTCCGTGAGTATGTGAGTTAACAGGTAGAGTACTAGGCTGCAAATTGCTAATGCAATTATTAGGGCGTGATCATGGAATCCTATTAGTTCTTCCATGATTGGGGAGGAAGCGTCTTGGAAGTTAAGTTGTGAGTGGTTGGCCATGTTTGGGTGAAGAGGCGTGCAAGAGTTTAACTTGCAATTTAGTCTTGACAAGGCTATGTAATTGTTTTACTAACGTCTCTTTATGAGAAAGAAGCATAAGTGGTTTATGCGGTTGGCTTGAAACCAACATATGGGGGTTCGACTCCTTCCTTTCTTGGACCTGAACGAAGGCAGGTTCTTCGAAGGTGTGGAATGGGGGTGGGCAGCCGTGGATTCATTCGACGTTGGTGCTTGTTAGTTCTGGTTGTAGGACTTTACGTTTTGATGCGAAGGCTTCTCAGATGATGAAGACTAGCATGATTACGGCTGTCAGGGAGATGAGTGAACCTACTGAGGAGATGGTGTTTCATAGAGTGTAGGCATCGGGGTAGTCTGAGTATCGTCGTGGCATGCCGGCTAGGCCTAGGAAGTGTTGTGGGAAGAAGGTTAGGTTTACGCCTACGAATATTACACCGAAGTGGGTTTTGGCTCATGTTGAGTGGAGGGTATATCCGGTGAATAGGGGGAATCAGTGTGTGAAGCCTGCTAGGATTGCGAACACTGCCCCTATTGATAGGACGTAGTGGAAGTGGGCTACTACGTAGTAGGTGTCGTGTAGGGCGATGTCTAGTGAGGAGTTTGCTAGGACGATTCCTGTTAATCCTCCGATTGTGAATAGGAAGATGAATCCTAGGGCTCACAGTATTGGGGGGTCTCATTTGATTGTGCCTCCGTGTAGTGTTGCCAGTCAGCTGAATACTTTAATTCCGGTTGGAATAGCAATGATTATAGTGGCGGATGTGAAGTATGCTCGGGTGTCAACGTCTATTCCGACTGTGAATATGTGGTGGGCTCATACAATAAATCCTAGGAATCCGATGGATAGCATGGCTCATACTATTCCTATGTAGCCGAATGGTTCTTTTTTNCCTGCGTAGTAGGTTACAACATGAGAGATAATTCCGAATCCTGGTAGAATTAGGATGTATACTTCTGGGTGGCCGAAGAATCAGAAGAGGTGTTGGTACAGAACTGGGTCACCTCCTCCTGCAGGGTCGAAGAATGTGGTGTTGAGGTTACGGTCTGTGAGGAGCATTGTGATTCCTGCGGCTAGGACGGGAAGGGAGAGGAGTAGTAGGACTGCGGTGATTAGGACGGATCAGACGAATAGGGGGGTTTGGTATTGTGATAGGGCTGGGGGTTTTATGTTGATTGCTGTTGTGATGAAGTTGATTGCTCCTAGGATTGAGGAGATACCGGCTAAGTGGAGGGAGAAGATTGCAAGGTCGACGGAAGCTCCAGCGTGTGCTAGGTTGCCGGCTAATGGGGGGTATACTGTTCAGCCTGTACCTACTCCTGCTTCAACTGTGGAGGATGCTAGTAGTAGTAGGAAGGATGGAGGGAGTAGTCAGAAGCTTATGTTGTTTATTCGTGGGAATGCTATGTCTGGGGCTCCGATTATCAGTGGTACTAGTCAGTTTCCGAAACCACCGATTATGATTGGCATAACTATGAAGAAGATTATTACGAAAGCGTGAGCTGTGACAACTACGTTGTAGACCTGGTCGTCTCCTAGGAGGGCTCCAGGTTGTCCTAGTTCTGCTCGGATAAGGAGGCTTAGGGCGGTACCTACTATTCCAGCTCATGCGCCAAAAATTAGGTATAGGGTCCCGATATCTTTGTGGTTGGTTGAGAATAGTCATCGGTTAATGAATGTCATAGGTAAGATGGCTGAGTGTATAAGCGTTAGGCTGTAGTCCTTTTCACAGAGGTTCAATTCCTCTTCTTATCGGCTCTGTAGTGAAGTTCATAATGAGTTGCAAGCTCGTTGATGTGCATTAATTATGCGCCGGAGTCTTAGGCAGAGGCCTGTTGGATAGGGCATGTAGCTGTTAACTATAGAGTCATGGGATCGAAGCCCATCTGCCTAGTAAACTTTGAGGTCCTAGCTTAATTAAAGTACCTGGGTTGCATTCAGGGGATGCAGGGTAACATCCTGCGGACTTTAGCAGAAACTAAGAGGGTCTAACTCTTGTTTAAGGCTTTGAAGGCCTTCGGTTTAAATTAATCCTAAGTTTCTTAAATAGTAGTGAGAATCATAGGTGAAATAGGAAGAAGGGTGATGGATATTGTGGTCAGGATGGCAATTAGGATATTGGTTGATTTGCCAGTGCGTCATTGTTTTATGTGGTTTGTGGTGTGTGGTGGGAGTGTGATTGTTGTGCAGTATGCTAGGCGAAGGTAGAAGAATAGGCTTAGTAGTGAGAGGAGGGATATAAGTGTGGCTGCGGGGATTATTTCTTGTTTGGTTAGTTCTTGGATGATAAGTCATTTGGGGAGGAACCCTGTTAGGGGAGGGAGTCCTGCTAGGGACAGTAGGGTTAGAAGCAGGGCTGCGTTCAGTGATGGGACTTTAGTCCATGCAGTTATTAGGGTAGATAGTTTTAGCACTTTAATTGAGTTTAGGGCTAGAAAGACGGTTGCGGTTATTATAGTGTATAGGTAGAAGTTAAGTAGGGTGAGTTTAGGGTTGTAGACGATAATGATCGCTATCCATCCTAGGTGGGAGATAGAGGAGAAAGCTAGGATTTTTCGGATTTGTGTTTGGTTCAGGCCCATTCATCCTCCTAGGCCTGCTGAGAGGATGGCTAGGATAGTTAGTAGGGTGGGGTTTAGTGCTGAGGAGGTTATGTATAGGAGGGTAATTGGGGGGAGTTTTATGATGGTAGATAGGAGAAGGCCGGTTGAGAGAGGAGAGCCTTGTAGTACTTCCGGGAATCAGAAGTGGAATGGGACTAAGCCTAGTTTTATTGCGATTGCTGAGGTAAGGATTAGACTAGATGTTGGGTGGGATAGTTGAGTAATGTCTCATTGTCCGGTGTGCCATGCGTTAGTTATGCTGGAGAATAGTACTAGGGCTGAGGCAGCTGATTGGGTTAGAAAATATTTTGTGGCTGCCTCGATGGATCGTGGGTGATGAGATTTTGAGATTAATGGTAAGATGGCAAGTGTATTGATTTCTAGGCCGGCTCAGGCTGTGATTCAGTGGTTGCTTGAGATTGTGATGGTGGTTCCTAGAAGCAGGCTGGCTACAAAAATTAGTTTTGCTTGGGGGTTCATTAGCAGGGGAAGGAGTTGAACCATCATTTTCGGGGTATGGGCCCGATAGCTTGTTTAGCTGACCCTACTAGAAAGTAATATAAGGGAAGTATGGAGGATTTTGATTCCTCTAGTGTAGGTTCGATTCCTGCTTTTCTAAGTTTTAGGAAATGAGAGGGTTGGTATACCTCCATGTTCACTTTATCATAGTGACCCTTGGTGTTCAGGCACATTTCCGGGGAAGCCTATAAGTAAGGGGGAAGTCCCGCGTAGCAGATAGGTAAGCTGACGTGTCAGAGGCACAGGGCGAGTGTAAGTGGTAGGAAGTTTTTTCATAGTAGGTGCATTAATTGGTCGTATCGGAATCGTGGGTAGGAAGCTCGAATTCACAGGAATCCAGCTGACAGTAGTAGTACTTTTGTAGCTAGTACTACGGGAAATAGTTCTTGGGGAGGGTTTAGTAGGCTAGGGTTGAAGAATAGAATGGTAGTAATAGTGTTTATGAGTATGATATTGGCGTATTCGGCTAAGAAGAATAGTGCGAATGGGCCTGCTGCGTATTCTACGTTAAACCCGGAAACTAATTCGGACTCTCCTTCTGTGAGATCAAAGGGGGCGCGATTGGTTTCAGCAAGTGTAGAAACATACCATATTATGGCTAAGGGTCAACATGAGAAAATGAGGTATAGGGGCTCTTGAGTCACTGCAAGGGTGCTGAGGGTGTAGTTACCACTAAGGATGACGACGGATAGGAGGATAATTGCTAAAGTCACTTCATATGAGATTGTTTGGGCTACTGCGCGTAGTGCACCAATTAATGCGTATTTTGAGTTGGAGGCCCAGCCGGACCATAGGATGGAGTAGACTGCTAGGCTTGATATAGCTAGTAGAAATAGTAGGCCTAGGTTGAGGTCTGCTAGTGAAAAGGGCAGGGGGAGTGGGGTTCAGATAGAGATTGCTAGGAGTAGGGCTAGTATTGGGGTTGCAATGAATAGGAGTGGGGAGGATGTTGATGGTCGAATGGGTTCTTTGATGAATAGTTTTACTCCGTCTGCCAGTGGTTGTAGCAGGCCGTATGGGCCTACGATGTTAGGGCCTTTTCGGCTTTGCATGTAGCTTAGAATTTTGCGTTCTACTAGTGTGAGAAAGGCCACTGCAATTAAGATTGGTAGGGCGTAGGAGAGGGCTATGATAAAACTAATTAGTAGGGGGTAGTTGGCCATGGGTGATCTGGTTAAGCTAGGGAGAGGATTTGAACCTCTGATTTAAAGGACTTAAGCCTTTTGCATTTTCCGAGCTCTGCCACGCTAGCTGGTCCTTTTCTTGGATGTGGTGTGGTGTGATAGCCTTTTGTAATTTAGTTGATTTCATTACTTAAAGCGGAGGCTTGCCTGCGGTATTGGCCTCACTTTTCCTATCCTTTCGTACTGGGAAGAGTTCATCATAGATAGAAACCGACCTGGATTACTCCGGTCTGAACTCAGATCACGTAGGACTATTAATCGTTGAACAAACGAACCCTTAGTAGCGGCTGCACCACTAGGATGTCCTGATCCAACATCGAGGTCGTAAACCTCCCCGTCGATACGGACTCTCGGAGGAGATTGCGCTGTTATCCCTGGGGTAGCTTGGTCCATTGATCAATTGTATTGGGTCTGGATGCTATTAGCACGTTGAGGGGTTGCTCTCAGTCTAGAGGTGTGGTCTAATTTTTGGAGGTTTTGTTTTGCTCCAAGGTCGCCCCAACCGAAAAACGCAGACCAGTGACTTATGTGTCAGTGAACCCAGTGGGTGAGTATGTGATTTAAGGTGGTTGCTGGTTTTAAAGTTCCACAGGGTCTTCTCGTCTTATGTGTTTATCCCTGCTTTTGTACAGGGAGATCAATTTCACCGATTGCCTGTAAGAGACAGTTAAGACCTCGTTTAGCCATTCATACTAGTCTCGATTTATGGGACAATTGATTGCGCTACCTTTGCACGGTTAGGATACCGCGGCCGTTGAACGTGAGTCACCGGGCAGGCATCACCTTCAATACTTGTCTACTGTTTGCTGAAGGCTATGTTTTTGGTAAACAGTCGGGCCTTGACGTGCTTGCCGAGTTCCTTTTACAGGTTTTAATCTTTCTTAATGGACGCTCCTCTGTCGGGTTAACAATGTACTTAATACTCTGCTTGTTTGATTTATCGTATATTGGTGGTTTGTTAATAATGTGCCGATGTAAGCTTGCGTCGTAGAGGGAGGACCCAGGTTACTCATTCTAGCATTAATTCTCCTATTTGAATATAGGTTAGCCTGTTAATGATGAGGGAGTCATATTGTTCTTATATTTTTGTATGGTAGAGCTTTAACGCACTCTTTGTTGATGGCTGCTTGAGGGCCCACAGTATAATTGGAAGGTTAGTACTTATCCGCTCGTAGAGATTGTATTCTTTTTTAAAGGAGCTGTACCTCCTTTAAATTGCCCTTAATTCGCTTCATTAGGGTTTGTGTGTTTCCTTGGAGAAGAATTAAGAGTGAACTAAGATTCGTTTCACAGGCAACCAGCTATCACCCAGCTCGGTTGGCTTTTCACCTCTACTAACAAGTCATCCCACTCTTTTGCCACAGAGACGGGTGCGCTCAAAATAGCTGCTCGTAAGTAGCTCGCTTGGGTTTCGGGATGGCAAACTTAAAGTCATTTTGCTTGGTTTTTCTTGCTAGACCATGATGCAAAAGGTACAAGGGTTGATCTTTGCTGTTTATAGCTTAGTTTATTTCACTAATATTTCATCTTTCCCTTACGGTACGTAGTCTCTATCGCTCCAAAGGTGTCTTTTCTATCGCCTATACTAGGACTGGTGAATGCTTTAGTTGGGTGTATGAAGTAGCTTTGTTATTCCAGGTCATGTCGATTGGGCTAGAGTTTGGCATCAAGACGATCTGATGTTAACAGACATTTTTCAGGTGTAAGCTGAATGCTTTTGTTTAAGCTACGTCTTGGTAGCCTAAGTGCACCTTCCGGTACACTTACCTTGTTACGACTTACCTCATCTTTGGCTGGATGGCTTATTAGTTTATGGGGGGGGGGGGCGCCTATGAGGAGGGTGACGGGCGGTATGTACGTGCCCCAGGGCCGGCTTAAAGAGGGCTCGATTGTCCCACTTTACTGCTAAATCCGCCTTCCAGGGGTTGTTTCATACCCCTTTGCCGTGTGTTCTAGTCTAGAAAATGTAGCCCATTACTCCCATTCCATAGGCTATACCTTGACCTGTCGTATTAGCGTGGTGGGGCTATTGCGCTCACTGTTTGGCCTTCAGGGTGGGTGAACTGGAGACGGCGGTATGTAGGCTGTTTTGGCAAGGAATGGTTAGGTATATCGTGGATCATCGATTACAGAACAGGCTCCTCTAGGTGGGTTTGGGGCACCGCCAAGTCCTTAGAGTTTTAAGCGTTAGTGCTCGTAGTTCTCGGGCGGATGCTTTAGTAGGTTTAAGCATCAAGATTTAGGGCCAGGCATAGTGGGGTATCTAATCCCAGTTTGGGCCCTGGCTTTCGTGGAGTTCAATTAATCGTTGTTCTAAGATCTTCTTTGACGAGGAGGCCTTATTGGCATCTTGGGCTTGTGACAGCTCAGCTGCTTTTTAATCTTAGCTACTTGGATAACATGTGACCACTCTTTACGCCGTTATAATGTTAATTTGGGTCTCCTGTATGACCGCGGTGGCTGGCACAGGATTTACCAACCCTAAATTTGCTATGGCTAAGTCAAGTTTACACTCATTGCTTAATATTAACTACTGCTGAGTACCCGTGGGGGTGTGGCAAGTGCAAGGCGTCTTGGGCTACGGTTATGGTGAGCCTGATACCCGCTCCTATCTACCTGATTAAGGTTTCCAGGGCTTCTACACTGGAGCGCGGATACTTGCATGTATATACCTAGCAAAAACTAACAGTAAGGTTAGGACTAAGTCTTTTGTTCTTGGGTGTGTGTGGCAGCCATCTTGACATCTTCAGTGTCATGCTTTCTATAAGCTACAAGAACGTAGGGGGATTTGGTGTGTAATTGGCTCATGGTTGTGAACATGATTCTTATTTTGTTTGGGTTTTCGGGGGGGGGGGTGTGATAGGGAAAAGTTGGTTTGTGTAGTTTTAGGGGTATATTGGTGTAGTGATGATAGTTGGTTACTGTTTTTGATGGTAGAAAATGCGGAGAAAGGTTGGTTTAAGATGGATTGATGATGAACAATTTGGATAATGTAGGGGGATATGGTTAATTTTTTAACAAAAAAACAAAAAATGTCAAGATAAAAAAAAGATGCGTAAAGCTAGGTTTAAATGACAATTCCTAGTGAATGAAATAATAAAATCTATGTCCGGCAACCATTACACTATCTGTTGTCTAGAGGTAGGTAGCGCGCCCTCCATGAATGGGGTCAAAGTGCATCAGTGCCAAGTTTGCGACGACCTTATCCGTTAGACCATGACATTCTGGGTGTTAGGGGATTCATATGTTCGGTAGTCATGTGATGGACATGTCAAGAGGAAGATATCACCTGCTCTGCACTTGAGGGGCTTATTGAAGAGACGCTAAAAAAAACAAGTGTAGGAGGTCGGTATGCCGAGGTAATGAAGTTAGGGAGGAATATTCAACCGACCACTTGTATCAGTGAAGGGCAAGAAGGAGGGAGTGGTGGAGGTATGTTCCTGAAGTTACAACCAATAGCGCAAAAGAGCAAGTTTGTTAAATGTATGCGCCTGCAGGGCAATAACGTAATTCACCTATAACGTTGAGTAGCTCGGTTCTCGTGAGAAGCGCGATCAATAGATAACCATGTCCTCTGGCTTGGGAGTGCCTGAAGGCTGTTGGCGGACAATTGTAGTTAGGAGGTGGGCGAATTCAGTAGACTAGGAGAATTCAAAGGTGTACTGGGACATTCCTCGTTTCCTGGGTTGGAGGTTATGTATAGTAGGTAGTTTCCTGGGTGTATGGGTAACGCTTGCGGCTTGGCCGTAGGTAGGAGCATTTGGGCTATATGGTACCTGAAGCAAGAATGTGCCTGGAGGGTGTATTGGCCGAATGAGGTCCGTTTTGGAGATAATGTTTGGGTTTTTCGTGGAGAGGCATAGCGTATGATGTGGGGTGTCCTACATTTCATGGACTGTCTGATGGGGCGAAGAGTGTGATGCATACTATACATACCCTTAAAGTATGAATAAAAACATACTGGGGGGGAAGGGGGGGTCGGAAGTTAGGG